AGTCTCTGAGTATTCAGGTATTTGATTAATATTCGATTGGGTAATTGGCTTTTTTAGAAAAAAAAGCTCAAAAAGAACCTCTTTTCCGCCGGTCAAGAGTGGAATAGGCTGTTAAAAATCGTATAGGAATTTGTTATATGTATGTGGATTTATTGAATTGCTTCATTAAATTTAATTAATAGTCCGAAATAAGAATCCCTTTTTGACTCTGTATCATTGATTTTACTATTATTAGTATTAGTGAACAATAATGGAATAATTCCTTCATATTTATAGAGATAGGGGACATAATTCACATGGATATTGTAAGTCTCGCTTGGGCTGCTTTAATGGTAGTCTTTACATTTTCCCTTTCACTTGTAGTATGGGGAAGAAGTGGACTCTAGAAATACTACTTAACTAATTGAGTTTTGAGTATGAGGAATCAAACTGTATCAATTGTTTTATAGATCGTTCCGCAAAGTGTTTTTAAAGATAATAATGTCAATCAAAGAGATATTTTAATAATTCCCATGTTTATATTTCGAAAGGAAATGTAGATGATAGGAAATATATTTCGGATTTTTTCTAAATTCTCTATTTCGCCGAACGGACTCTTATACAAATTATATAGGGACAACGGGGAACAGCAGACCCCCTTTTTTGTTTTCCTCTTTCTCCAAATACAAGAGAAAGCCGCCGTTCTGTTATTAATATTAAGCGGATACCTACTTTCTAAAGGAAAGAACATAGATATAGTGCTTGTTCAACAAGATATACACATAATAAGATCTTGACCCGGACGAGTCGCAGATTTGGCACTTACCACTTGTTTTATTATTTTAGAAACCGGATTTGTGCTTTATCGACTCATTTCATATCATGGTTTAAGTGTTACAAATTCAATTAATGAGGTTTACTATTTCTTTTCAAAATTCGAAGAAGTTTACATACCATAGAACTCTTTGGATCATCTATCAACCAGTCAATCAATTTAATTACTTTACTTCTTGGAAATGATAAAAAAAGATTACTAATACTAAGTTGATTTTTTTATTAATATAGTATATGTTATACCCATACCATTTTTCTTTCTTTGATTCTTTCGGTGGATACTTGGATTTCTATTTGAAATAATCCGAAATCTAGGAATTCGAACTGTATGTAAAATAAAAGTAAGAGTTGCCTTTCGATTATTTCGGATTGATCAGAATCAATACAAATCGATCAAATAGATGTAGCCAAAAATAGAATTGGGGTCCCTATGTACATAACAGAAGATACATATTGTAGATTGATCTATATAAAATTAAGTATTTATCTTTATTTATAGTATAGCACAACTTTCTACACTACAAAAAAAAACACTAATCTAATAGATAAATAGATAGTATAGCATGGTAGAAAGAAATATATGAATCTTTCTACCATACTATCCAATTTCATCGAATACTGCTGATTCTAGCCTGCTCATTTCATTTAAGAAACGAAATTGGAATCCTTTTTTATTTCCATTTTTTCAATCATTGATAAAGAGGTCAAGTTTCATTCAAATTAATCATTTTGGCTAACCGTTTTTACATAGATAATAAGTAAAAAGGCAGTAGGAACTAGAATGAAGAGTGCAGTAGCAATAAATGCGAGAATATTGACTTCCATAATCTCATCGTTTTTTTACTTCGCAATAACTCGGGATTTAATCCCATAGAGATGATCAATTTTTCGCCTGTAAATTCAATGGGATGAATTACATCTTGATGGTATTGAATCGGATTAATATCATGAATAACAATATCTGAGCTATCATATCAATTCGCCGTCGCGAATTGAATAGTATAACATAGGAAAATCTTTTATCCATACTGAATCAAAAAAAAAAATAAAGAAGGAAAAAAAGATTCTTCATTACCCCGAAAAAGGTCTAAAAAGGCAAGATCCTTGTTTGATCTTTCTTTTATTAATATCCTCTCCTGTTTTCTTGGGTTGTACTCGGGCGCATATATGAAAAGTTAAACGTGCAATTTGAATGAGATAGAATGTTTCAAATTGAAATTAGTTAGTCTTAGTGATTGAGATGGCACAAAATCGGAGACAGAAAGAGAGATAGGATTAATCTGAAAAAGTATTTTGTCAGGGTAACTATAATAAAAAAAATTGTGTATTGTACAAGAAACGAATTCCATTTGTGTATGTACTCCCGAGAAGCATATGGGACTCTATTCCATTAGATAGACGCGAGAAATTGAAAAGCCAGACCTAATATGTTTTGGAATCCTACGTATGATCTTACAAATAAAAAAGGGGGTGCTAGTACTAATTCACATATCTCTCCCAGCAACCAGTCCTAGTTGATGTAATGAAAATTTGTGGGTGAGAAATAAATGCAAAAAGAAAAAGGAAAGAAAAAAGAACTAAGAATCATAAGAATAAGAATCCCTATTGCAAAGTGAAATTCGACTGTCTTTCTTTTCCCAGAGAGTGGAAAGATGAATTGATAAATTATATATATTGGTTATCGGATCTGTCGGGACTGACGGGGCTCGAACCCGCAGCTTCCGCCTTGACAGGGCGGTGCTCTGACCAATTGAACTACAATCCCGGGGAACTAATACCTACAGTATCTATTTTTTTATGATTTGATTCAAAACATTTCTTTTTAGAATTTTCGTGTTGGAACGGAGACGCGTGATATCCGCATGAATATGCACTTTAGTGAGAACAACATGAATTACTCGTAATTTTTCCTTATTTCAAAATCGATTGAGAATACATCTTTATACTTAAATTTTATACTTAAATATTTATACTTAAAGTAAAGATCGTGATATGAATCATGATAATAATCATGATCCAAATTTCCCAGAACAAATAAATCGAGCAAACAAATAAAAAAATGGAATCTATAGGATAAATTTGGACTCTTTTCTTCCGCCTATCCTCCGTTTCTGGAGGGCAAATATCTTCATCTCATAGTGGATGAGCGAATTATTGGGCCGAGCTGGATTTGAACCAGCGTAGACATATTGCCAACGAATTTACAGTCCGTCCCCATTAACCGCTCGGGCATCGACCCAGGAAGAATCAATTCAAATTTAGGCTTATTGATGATCCATGATTAACTTCCTTATGTAGTACCCTACCCCCAGGGGAAGTCGAATCCCCGTTGCCTCCTTGAAAGGGAGATGTCCTGAACCACTAGACGATGGGGGCATAGGTGCCCAACTGCCATCATACTATGAATATAGTATGAACAGTTTTTTGAAATTGTCAATATAACCTAATAATTAGAATTGGATTCAAAGGATCTTTCCGTCTTACATACACGATTCCATAGAGTTTTTGTTTATGAATCATTCACTCTAAGCATTCGATCTTCAATATATAACCATTCGAATTTCTTTATTATTTTATTATTATAATGAATATAATATTCATATAATAATAATATATAAATATTTTATTATTCGTTTATTTATTTTTTTATTTATTTTATATTTTTTTATTTGTATTATATTCGAATTTTTTAATAACTTAATATTATTTATTAATAACTTAATATTAATTTAAGTTATATTTCTATTTAAGTATTTATGTTAATATATTCATTATATATTGAATTATATATTATATATTAATAATAGAAAAATTCTATTGTTTATTAATATTTATTAATATTTTTGATTATATTAATATATATAATATTAATATTAATATAGAATAGAAAATATATACTAAGTAAGATAAAGTTTAAATATTAAAGAAAAAGAGAGATAATATGAAATAAAGAATCCTTTCAGGAAGTAATTTGTCTACTCGAAAGTAAAGAAAAATGAGGTGTAAATTAAACAAACCCCATTTTTCCACCGTATTCCGCAACGAGCCACTAGCTGCTATCAGTCTACTTAATATATTCTATACTATAGAATATATTAAGTATGTAATATATGTATGTAATATATGTACATAGATATATTTTCTATGTATATAAATAATGACTCAGTCAAGAATTGACTAATGAGAGGCCCTTTTAACTCAGTGGTAGAGTAACGCCATGGTAAGGCGTAAGTCATCGGTTCAAATCCGATAAGGGGCTTTTGAGTTTTTTTCATAAAACGCCATCATATTGGAACGGGGAATAGAAATATTGTTTGTTGATTTTTTTAAAAGTACAAAAAAGGGTAAGGTAAGCAACTGTATAAGTATAATAAGTTAGTTGTACTATAGTAGTTATAAAGTTGAACTTTTATTCATTATAATGAATAATGATAGGATAAGTCGTCTCTCGAATCACGAAATATTCCTATTTTCCATTATTTCAATCAAATCCATTGGGATGGAAAGATTCTAAATTAACAAATGAAAAAGTAAGTGGACCTGACCTATTGAATCATGACTATATCCACTATTCTGATATTCAAATTTGATAGAGATTAAATTTGAACGGTTGACCTTTTTTTTTTTTCTTTAGACTCTGCATAAATTTGTCGATATTTCCGATTAAATCTTTGTGTTCCTAGCTATTCCATAGGAATAATTTGGCTATTCTCTTCCTTCATAGAGAGGGGAACTTTTATTCCAAATCATAACATAAAAAAAGCCACTTTCAATATCTTTCTTTGATTCCAAAACGGAAATCTTAGCTATCGAATAAGAATAAGATTTAGATATATCTATTGGATTATGGCTTCATGTACCAATTATTTCTATACCCATGCATCCCATATTTTTGTTCCGACAATGTGATGGAGAATGTATGCGGGAAAGAAACTTTCATTTCCAGTTTTATTGTTTATTGAATATCCTTACTTAAGGAAAGGAAAAAGTAGGAAATTCTCTCTTTTTATGACAGATAACAGATAAAAAGTAAATAGAAAAATATCCGAAGTATCTTTCTTTCTTCGACCCGTCAAAATGAAAAAGATTTATTTTGGCCTTTACTATTGGTCGGAAGGAAAAAGAACTAACTATAAGCAGACAGAAAATAAACATCTAAGATAAAGAAGAATTCCTAAAGATATTTA